CTCCTTTCAAACAAATTGAAATGATTGAAGTTTTTCTATTTGGAATCGTGTTAGGTCTAATTCCTGTTACTTTGGCTGGATTATTCGTAACTGCCTATTTACAATATAGGCGGGGTGATCAGTCGGACCTTTGATTAATTATTATCTCTTTTTTTGATTGACCTCCTACTTTCTTTAATAGAAGGGAGGTCAAATTAGGATTCCGGTTCAAGTTAGTGAAGCTCTTTCAGTCTAATTCGATCTAAGAATAATTAAGGACGAACTCACGCTCTGTAGGATTTGAACCTACGACATCGGGTTTTGGAGACCCGCGTTCTACCGAACTGAACTAAGAGCGCTTTCTTATCAGAAAAGCGAAGACTGTAAAGACACTTTTTTTAACCCCAATACATCTTTGAATGAATTAGATATGTTCAATTTGAATAGATCTGAATTACTCCCTCGTTACTGCTCAACGGAGAAGTAATAGGTAGGGATGACAGGATTTGAACCCGTGACATTTTGTACCCAAAACAAACGCGCTACCAAGCTGCGCTACATCCCTTCAATTGGTCTACAGTGTCATTGTAGAGAATTCCTGTCTTGTTTTCCACATCGTTATTTCCGCCATTTATATATATAATTTAGATGGACATTTCGTCTTTTTGGTCCCATTTACCATATAATAATAGTAAAAGACTTATATTTATACATATGAAATACGGAACGGAACCTGGTGTAAAACTAAATGAGTGGTTTTCGGGAATGCTCGGGAAGAAGGGTATGTTTTTTTATGTTTTAAGAAAAAAAATCTTATTCACCGGATAGTTGTACATTTCAATTTGAATTGGGGATCCCGTGTACAATTCTAAGCGGTCCTTAACTGCATATGCATCTGATCATATATGTATTACCATTTTATATTACAATAAAAAAATATATTACAATAAAAAAAGGAAAGAGGTTTTTCATTCAATGCGAGATCTAAAAACATATCTCTCCGTGGCGCCGGTATTAAGTACTCTATGGTTCGGGTCTTTAGCAGGTCTATTGATAGAGATTAATCGTTTTTTCCCAGATGCGTTGACATTCCCCTTTTTTTGATTCTAGTTATTGACACGGTAACAAATAACGAAGATTCGAGATAAAATTAAATATTTGTGACTAATCCTTCGCCCCCCCCCTTTTTCTTTTTTCCCTTATTCTAAAAAGAAAAAGGGAAAAAAGAAAAAGTGGATTCAACAGCTGCGAGACTTGGGTTCAAATTTGAATTAAATAGTGATGGAGGTAGAATAAACAATGTGGGGTCTAGGTCTGGGGCAAGACTCTTATACAAGATACTTAAATGTAAATGAAATACTGTGATTTGAAATAAAGTTTAGAAATCATTATATAATATAATAATATCTTATTTACTATATTTATTGCATTGCATCAAAATTTTTCATAATTGGATTTCAAGTTAGTAACTTCTATTTTTCCTTCCTTTCTTCTTCTTCGTTTCGGATCGAAAATAGAAGAGTTGAGTAAATCAAAAATCCAAAGGGGGTTCATGGCCAAGGGGAAAGATGTCCGAATAACGGTTATTTTGGAATGTACTAGTTGTGTTCGAAACGGTGTTAATAAGGTATCAACGGGTATTTCCAGATATATTACTCAAAAGAACCGGCACAACACGCCTAATCGATTGGAATTGAGAAAATTCTGTCCATATTGTTACAAACATACGATTCATGGGGAGATAAAGAAATAGATCGAATCGGGCACCTGTACGTAACCCTTCCTTGGAAGGGGAAAAAATGACATTATATATATAACATAGTTAAATAGAAACGTTAAATATAAACAAACCAAATCCTATTTATTCTAATTCATTTTAGATCCGACCGAAATAGGATTTTCGGGATAAGGGATAAACTAAACAAACCATGGATAAATCCAAGCGACCTTTTCTTAAATCCAAGCGATCTTTTCGTAGGCGTTTGCCCCCGATCCAATCGGGGGATCGAATTGATTATAGAAACATGAGTTTAATTAGTCGCTTTATTAGTGAACAAGGAAAAATATTATCTAGACGGGTGAATAGATTGACCTTGAAACAACAACGATTAATTACTATTGCTATAAAACAAGCTCGTATTTTATCTTTGTTACCTTTTCTTAATAATGAGAAACAATTTGAAAGAACCGAGTCGACCGCCAGAACGGCAGGTCTTCGAGCCAGAAATAAATAGGCTTACTCTTTCGTCACTTGAATCAAAATTACAATCCGAACTCAAACGCGGATTGATGTTTTGTTCGAAAAATAATCAAATCTAGATTTGATTATCGTGTCGTAAGAAAAAAAAAGAATTGGGTAAGAATTAATCTTTTTTGATTGAGTGTGTTCATTCATTTTTACTACTTTATTTATCATATCATTTTGACTCTACCCTCCCGGAGTTCATTCTCCGGGGAACTCCGTTTAAATTATTCCGGTGGATTCTTTCCAATCTACTTCTTTTATGATCTCATTGGAAATCATATAAAGACAATTTTTATTTGAGATAGCTAGTTGTGCAAGTATTTTACGATTAAGAAGGACCTGTTTCTTATACAAATCGTGTATAAATCTACTATAACTATAGGATACCCCCATTTCACGAATTACTGCGTTTATTCGAGTGATCCACAAACGGCGAAAATTTATCTTTTGCCTACCCCTATCCCGATGAGACGAAACCAAAGCTTTTATTTTCTGTTGAGTAATTGTTCGAGTAAGTCTTGAATGAGCCCCTCGAAAGCTTGATGCAAATAAACGAATTTTTGTTCTACGTCTCCGAGCTATATATCCCCGTCTAATTCTGGTCATTGAATAAATGAAACTTTGATGAATAACTAATAGATTTCCTTTCTTTCAGTTATTCTTTTTCCCTTTCCTAGTCTATTAATAACAAAGCTTTTTTCCAATGTATAAATTAATAATTCCAATGGCTTTGGCTACTATAACCTTCCCGACCACTATTTTTCTTTTTTCTAGACATTTCACTTCGAAATAAGAAAATTTATTCTACTAGGTAGCAAAATAGAGTAAATAAAAAAATAGAAATGGATAAAGAAATAGCGGCTTCCTTCGTTTATATGGTTACTTCTTAAACGGTGAGGTTTTCTCTATACACCGGAGCCTTTACTTCATTTAATCAATGTTATTGGTAACTTGTATAGTTCACATTCTTTGGCTCTACCCATGAATTATCCAGTAGTAGGTCTTTCACGATGAGATCTACCTACACAGTAACGGTATTTAATTATGAAAGTTGGCTGGGTAGCTAACCCTGTTAGTCCGTTCTTGCAAGAGGGGACCTAATCTTTCTGTTTTGAAGTAAGATTTCCTCCGCTTAATGGATAACCATTTGCTACCAATGGAGAATTGCTTCTCATCTTAAATTGAGGTGATTGGATTTGCACCAATGGAAACCATAAATTTAATACACAATAGAATGGATAGATTCGCCTTTTTTAGATACTGAATTGACTGGACTTCTTTTTCTATTCTATCCTATTCGCCGGTACTGATCATTGATACTGGAAAAAGTTTTCTTTCTTTTGGCCCAGCTCATGATCTGAACGAGTCGCACATACACCCTAGTACATGTTCCTCGACGCTGCGGGCATCCCCGAAGCGCGGGGGATTTTGTGACATTTCTGATTGGCTGTCTTGTATTTCTAATAAGTTGTTTAATAGTTGGCATGTTGAATCATATAAATAAATAATGGGCTGGTTTAGATCGATCCTAACCGGATGATTATGAATTACTTCTATTTCATTTTCTAGTAAATTCGGCAAAAAGATAAAATGGGAAATCGAGGATTTACGCGAAACAGGTCTGGGCTATTTTCACTCAACCACCGCTACAAGATCAACAATTCCATAAGCTTGGGCTTCTGTTGCTGACATAAAAACATCTCTTTCCATGTCTTCCGAGACAATCCATAAGGGTTTGTCCGTTCTTTGTACATAAACTCTTGTGAGGGTTTCACGCAGTTTGAGCAGCTCTTCCGCTTCCAGGATAAATTCTCCCGTTTGTGCCTCATAAAAAGAACTAGCAGGTTGATGAATCATTACCCTGATGGTATAACAAAAAGGAGTTCTCTATTTTGCATGATGAAGAGAAAAGAAAGATAAAGAAGAAAAAAAAAGACAGAATTGAACAACCGTACGGGCATCTTTTGTGCATTGCATACGGCTCTATAATCAAATTGACCTTTACCCAAAGAAAGAGAAAAATAGGATCTATCAGACCCAGATCGGTAAATGATCAAATTACCACCCTTCCCTTCGTAGGAGTTCAAAAATACTATGATGGTTCCGTTGCTTTCTATATTTATTATATTATTTGGTTTGTCTGTGATTCAGCAATCCCAAAGTTGCTTTTTGTCAAATAAGGAAAAAATAATCTTTTTTTATTTTATTTTCGCGAACTCTTTCAGAACATAACTATTGTTAAGATCCCCCCGGTGTGAAAATAAAAAAGTTTGTGACGCTGAACTGGAATCCCCAATAGAAAAATCGGAAATACCTCTTATCTCATACTACTCTCTCGATACATAATCTAATGTTTTGAAAAAAAAAAGAAAAAGTTTTTTATTTTGCTATCGAATTCAAAGTGCCATGCTATTATTACTTAATATTCATATGGCGAAGGCATAGTCTTATTTTTTCTCTCAAATAAAAACCTCATTGGCGCCAAGCATGAGGGAATGCTAGACGTTTGGTAATTTCTCCTCCGGCCAAGATAAAAGATCCCATTGAAGCGGCTAATCCCATGCATATTGTCTGCACATCTGGTCGCACAAATTGCATTGTATCATAAATAGCTATTCCAGGGATTACCCATCCACCAGGAGAGTTTATAAACAAATACAAATCTTTGGTATCATTCTCGATACTGAGATATACCATAAGACCAATAAGTTGATTCGAGATCTCGCTATCAACCTCTTGGCCTAAAAAAAGTAATCTTTCTCGATAAAGTCGGTTG